GATGGTTCACTAATAGACCGAGGGATAAGTCATTCGACTCATTCACATCCAGATCATGAATGTTTGGAATCCATATTATGCAAGGAGACATTGCTTTTGCTAATTCGAATTGAAGGGTGATATAAAATCGGTCTATTTCCGGCATCATATCCACAGTTAGCCCATTCATCCTAGTTAGCAGTTCCAGCTCCGTATCAAGGTCACGATCGATATCGTCACTAGCATCAAGATTGTCACTATCATCAATATCGTCACTATCATCAATATCGATCTCATCAAGAAGAAAACCTTTAGTCTTCTTATCCAGGAACTTGTTCAGAAATACCGTAATGAAAGGAACATAGGAGTTTGTCGCTAGGTATTTGACCAAATAGGATCGTCCAGTTCCTATAGAACCTATCACTAAAATACCCCTAGAGGGTGGATAAGGCTAAGCGGAGCGAAAAGGGTTTTCCATGAAAACGATTTTCCCCACACGAAGTTTGTGAATAAGTGATTGTCTGATAATGAGCAAGGAATATCCGTCTTTCTGCTAAACAGGATGGATTGAACTCAGAATTCATTAGATGCTTTTTATGAATGTCAACTAAGTATCGTAAGTAAATTGCTCCCGGTTGTTCAATCATTTGATAACCAGAGTCATTCTTTGATAAATGATCACTATGAGTCAGACTCAATAGAATTTGATCAATCCTATTTTCTGTCGTTAAGGTGGAGAACTGAACCAAGAATTCTCTTTCTTCATCATGAATCGAATCACTGTTCGCGACCCAGGATTCTATTTTCTCATCAATCCAATCCCCGTTCACGTTTTTTCTTTTTCTTATCAATGAATAGATCTCTTTACTTGTATGACTTAGATGTCTCGTATTTCTCGAAAAAGTGATTCGATTGATGGGATTTGGTATGAGATCGATGATCTCGATGAGATTGATATTCCAATCTTTCTTCTTAGAACGTATTGATTTGACCCCATAAGCGGGACCAAGCATGTTGCCGCCAGAAGCAAAACCCCGTATAGAATCTCCTAATTGTTCCAGAGCTACTAGAAGGGATTCTTTAACCAGAAAGAATTCGGTTCAGATGGAGGATACCTATCCAGAAGTTTTCGCAACTCAATCATAGATGATTCCATCATCAAAGATTTGACCTTTTCGAACTCTGTCTCTAACTCACTAGAGGCACGGGAAACAAAGAGAAGATGTGTACGAACGAGAGTTGTTGAAACTAGCATATTTCCAGATCAATCGGCCAAAATAAGCATGAGCGGCTACGATATTCTAAGTTTCTTCCTCTTGACCGAATCTGTAACCTTCATTAGCAGATTCATTTTCTGTGCTTTCCCTGATCAAACTAGAAGTTACCAAGGAAGCATGCATAGCACTGAATAGGGAGCCGCCTTTTACACCAGCTAGGCCTAAGATGTGAAATGGGTGCATAAGGATGTTGTGCTCAGCCTGGAATACAATCATGAAATGGAAAGTACCGAGCTCTACGTTTAGGGAAATAGGCCGAATCAGCAAAGGGGCTTAGAATACTAAAAGGTATCTGCTGCGCACCTCTATTCCTCTTCTTCCGCTTATTCATCTTCTTTGGAGGATACATATATAGATAGTGAGTAGGCATGGCAGGAAAGCCAGTAAGAGCACCAAGCTAATTCCCAATTACACTCCTTCAATTCTTTCGAATTCATTGGATCCTTTCCCTCTCTTCCTCTTTTTTGAAGGTAACCGTCCAGTCTTGGAAGTGAGGGTCTTGCAATCATTCCAATCCCTCTACTCTAGTATTAGCAGTTTCCTGAAGCCATTCTGCTATCATTCTAGTTGTTAGTAAAGTGACTGCCGTTGTTGATGTTCGATCGTTTAACTCGCAGCCAAGGAATGTTCCTGATCTGCGAACAGAACCGAAGGAGGTTACCGCGACAACAAACCAACATGCATGATTTAGAGAAGGACGATGATCTATCGTGTACGCAGGGATCGCTATTGGATAGAGCCGCGTGAGATACATTCTTCAATCGCGAGCCAAGGGAGTACTATCGCCAGGTTGGGCGAGTGGCTGTCGTCCAGGCATTTCCCCCTCTTTCATCACCATTGAAAGCGCTTTGTCCCGCCTATCAGAACCGCTTCCACCTCTGGGACTTCGGAGAGCCGCTAAATAATGAGGTTCGGCATCTGCTTGAGAAGGAAGAAGAAAGGTTGGATCCGCTCTTAAAGAAGACGTTCCGGGGGGAAGAGTTAGAAGTATGAGTTCCGTTCCTATTATAGCATTAGCCACACTTGGGCGAAGACGAACTAAAAGCAAGTCCTTTTTAGCATAAGACTCAGATAAATATAGGGTTAGCATCCAGTTCTGAGATTAAGGAAAAAGCAGTGATTAGCGATTAGAGGAATATAACTATGCAACAGCGGATATGCGACATAGAATATATATCCTTTCAGTCAGGTATATCCTCTCAAGTAAGCTTTCCCTCTCGGCTTCGTTAACTAGACTTGAGAACAGCGCCTTCATTCCCTTTTTCCGCTTTTCCGTACTTGCTTAATACACTAATTCTCTTTCATTCCGTTAAGCTATACCTTGCCTTGAACCAGACCTCGTGCTTGCCCTAGCAAGAAAAGGGATGCGCTAAGGCGCAACGGCTTTCGCGCTAGCGCGCTTAATCAATCCGTTGCTTCTTTCCTAATCCCATCGGCCATAACGTGGTCTATCTGGGTTGGTCTAACTCCTTGGCTTGGATATGGTTATTATTCCCGGGTCACAGTAAGAAAGGATAAGCTATATATAAATAGACCACGAATGGCTTCGTAAAGCTCCTCGCAATATATCGTTAGGAGGATGGGACGACGTGACGGATTGGAAAGCACTTTTACCATAGCCACTTCTACCGGTATCAGATGACCACTGGGCTAGGCTTATACGATCTCGTTTATAAGCTATTCTAAGAGCTAAGAGGAAGGAAGTTTGAGCTTGATGCAAATGGCTAAAATATCGTCTGCTTTATATGATTATCAATTAAATCAAAAATGATTTTATGTATCAATCCTTACATCTCCGACAACTGGTGGAGTGACAGCTAGTTTTGGTATGTTGGGGGATATCATTATTGCCGAACCCAATGCCTACATTGCATTTGCAGGTAAAAGAGTAATTGAACAAACATTGAATAAAACAGTACCCGAAGGTTCACAAGTAGCTGAATACTTATTCCAGAAGGGTTTATTCGACCTAATTGTACCACGTAATCTTTTAAAAAGCGTTCTGAGTGAGTTATTTAAGCTCCACGCCTTTTTTCCTTTGAATCAAAAGTCAAGCAAAATCAAGTAGAGCACTAAGGCCATTATTTTATTTTATTTGTGTTTGTAGCAAAAAAGTAGTTAGTTTATCGGAATCAAAGTAAATAAGATAATAGTAAATAAGATAATAATGGCCCTTTCTTTGGTGATAGAAGATCTAATTGTAGAAAGAATCAAAACTAAAGTTGAGGATAACTCTTTTTTGACCTATATTCCTGATTACGAATCAAGAAGCCTTTATCACCAAGAGTGAGTTCTTCCTTTCGTGAAATTAGGAAAATAAAACGAATTTCTTCTTGTCTTAGGTATATAATTTGAAATGAAAATATAGATAATAGAGTTTTGTATCTTTCTCTATCTCCCTAAAAACCATGAGACAGTAGACTTAACAAGAGCAGGGAATATGGAAACTAAGACTCATTCCGTCTAATTGCTAAAATGCCCTTCAACAACAAGATTCAATAGCATCCTTTCTTCCTATTCCGGAAAAACTAGCTGCTGACTCAACCTCCCCTCGGGTCTACGCACTCTTTGTCTTTGTTTTTAGCATCGGCGATTGAAAGAGAGTAGGAGCCCATTCTATCTATCTCAGAAAGAAAGTCTCAACCCTTTGGTACGAAAGTAGGCCCTAGCTTCTCAATAAGTCATTCAATGAACTAACTATACTTAAGATGTGAGCTATACCTATTCCTTCTTTTCTTATCTCTTCCCTTTCGGGCCGGATCGGATAAAGAAAGGAGCTAAAGAATGAAATATTCATAAAAGTAGTCCTTACATCCCTCCGCAAGCATAAGTAGAGTCTCTGACTTCAATAGCCAGTCTTGTACTAATAGATTGCACAGTGCCCAGTCCTCTAAGATCTATTGACTGAGTAGTCTCCAACTTCCGTATTCTCCTTCCTGGACTTCCCTTCCATTCAGCTCTCTAACTAAAGGAATGAATCTCCTTCTAGTCCTTAAGCAGAGGAAAAAGGCATAGCTTCATTGAATCCTGTGGGAATACGATTTCCTCCCTCACTAGTATAGTACAGGTACTCTATTTGAATTTGATTAATAGGCCCTATCCCTAGTTCAAGGACTAAGTGATTTACATATCTACCTTTCTACCTTTAGCACCTAAGCGAGTGCTAATGCTAATACCAACCTTTTTGAAACGGAAGTGTAGGCGTGTAGGCTCTCCAACCTTTAAGAACGTCGTGATTAAGATAGCTGCCTTTTGAAAGTCAGTCTTTGGGTACTACCTGCCTTTATCAACTAAGTTGATATAGGACCGCCCTTTCTAAGCCCGTTTCTGCAGAACTCTTGGGACTAAGATTCCGTACCTAGTACAGTCAATCAGAGGCTTAGACTATGTATGGATGTAGCTTACCCGAGATAGGTAGAGGAAGAGGAGGCAAGAACTTGCTTGGCATGAGACTTCTACGGCAATCCCATGTCTTCAGGCAAGGTAGCGTTAGCTATCCTAGGTTGTGAACTGGGTCCGATCAGTGCTATTCTCCGATCATAGTTCTATTCAATGGCTGATTTATTACTTCGTAACCTGAGTTTAGGCTGTCGTGTGAGTCCCAGAGAACAAACTCAGGCACCTTATACCCCTTTGGAAACTGATGAACTCGGTCGATCCAATCAGGGTATGGTTTCCTAGACGGCGGCCTCATTAAGGGCCTGACGTCAATTCCAAGCTGCTGTAGCGCCTCGACCATGTAAT